ATTCAATTATTGATTCACTATTCATCGAACCATACGGATCGACCTAGCAATAATAGAATATATATTCTGTTTACTGAATCGCATAAAATTTTAGCCAACTCGATATATCTATTTCATACGTATGAACGGAGACGAGACGGAGGAATGAAGAGCATTTTCGACGCGAGTTCGAATTTGCGACAGGTACAAATATAAATAATTTGAGAAAATATTCCCGGAAAAAAAATTATGTCACTTACACATATGGAGTCTTGTATAGAATATCAAAATTGATCCAATTTCTACCTATTACTATGATATTATTATCCGATGGGATACCAAAAAAATAAATGGTTGAGATTCAACCTCCTCTCTATAAATGAGATCTATAAACGAGATAAAGACAGAATAATCAGAAGTAGTATAGAGTTTCCTTTTTTTTTACACACTAAATTTCATGTTCAAAAAAGAATTCGCGAATTCTTTTTGGTAGTGGGTGGAATTTATAGAATACGATTGAATTGCGTAATATAAATATACTAAGAATAGTATTGTATTTATTAAGTACATGCCGATACGGCTATCTATCCACATATCACACCTTTTCTTGTAATTTCATTTAGGGGGGGCAACATGGGTCACACTCCATCAAAATTCGTATTTTCTATTCAATATATTCAATGAAAAATTGAAACACGATGATTCTCTATAGGGATATGTACATTAAGAGAGAGGCCCGGCTCGGTATCCGGGTAACAATTTCTGTTCTGGGGTTTACATATACACATATATGTTGTTATAATTGATAATTGAAATTGAAAAGGATTGATTATTGAAAAAAAATGTGATTAGTCATCAATCAATTTTATTTTCTTTTGCCATTCAAGGAAACAAAATTTCAGTGGAGATAAAAATTGAGGAACCGTTCACTAATTCAAAGTAAATTGTTAATGGTTCCAATTTGCCCTGAATTTTTCAGTCTGTCGTCGGAAATCCATTTTTTCTACTCTCAATAGAAAAGAGAAGGGAAATTTTTAATGTATATTTTGAGATACAGTCAATCGAAGAGAATAATATAAACTAGATACAATAAAAAATCAAAAATAGGAATAAAAAAGGGATAAGTACAACGGGATTCAAGATCAAAAAAAAAAGCAAAAAAGGGTTAGTAATAGAATATGGATAATATTTTTAGCCATTTTGGATCCAATTTGGCGGCATGGCCAAGTGGTAAGGCGGGGGACTGCAAATCCTTTATCCCCAGTTCAAATCCGGGTGTCGCCTGATCAACAAAAGATTTTTTTTTCTTATCCTGCCGATCTAATTCGATGAATTCTTGCTCCGCAAGAAGCAGAGGCAAAGGACTAAGCGGGCGTGTCAATACTAAATTTTTATAACCCATAGCATAGGTTTTAGAAAAGACTGTCATTTTTTTCTCAAAATCTGGGTGTAGCCCAAACCCGTATCAATAGGAATGAAACAACTCTCACTTATTAATTTAATGATTGGTTCGGGTCATTTATTTGATTTTTCAATTGAATCAAATAAATGGTGAGAGTCAATTCCGGAATTCAGAACTAAGGTCAGAAATCTCGGTATACAAAGGTTCCTAAGAGGCACTCCGTTTTTGCTACTAGAATTGAAGAAGAGATTATACGAAAGACTATCATATCAAAATCTCTTACTCTTAAACTACTACCCTTATTAAAGTAGTGTCTCGCGACTCTATCGGGTATTAAATTAGATCGGATACGATGATGGGAAATCAATTTAGGAGTTGTGGAAAGGCCCGAGGATATTTTGTATCCAGACTAACGAGAGGCTATGAGTGCTCAGACATGCAATCAGAATGGTTGGTCTACTCTTATAGAGTAAAGGTCAAAGTTGAAAAAAAAAAGAATCTATGTAGTAATAGTGGCGGTGGGTTTTCCCGATTCTTTCACAGAAAGAAAGACAGTAAGCTTAGATCAAATAGGAAATAGAGGTATCTGATAGATAGTTATCTATCTTGATGGTATATATATTTTTATGTTTTTGCTTAGTAAAGAAAGGTATTAAAACAAACAAAACAATAGGTCTTACTATTCTTACATGCTCCATTAGAAGCATTCCTTTGATATTTCCAAAGAAAGGGCGGGTGTATCATCGTATTTGTACTTAATGCTTCCTGATTCTACCGGAAATCAAAAAATATTGAAACTTGTTACGAGTGTATTCATTGAATTGGTTTGGTTCATCAATAGTCTTAAGTCAAAATCCTATTTTGACTCTGTGCCATTGATTCCACTATGATTATTAATCAATAATAGAATAATTCCTTCATAGAAATAGGGGACATAATTCACATGGATATAGTAAGTCTTGCTTGGGCTGCTTTAATGGTAGTCTTTACATTTTCCCTTTCACTTGTAGTATGGGGAAGGAGTGGACTCTAGGGCTGGGGCACTACTAATACTAATTGAGTAATCGATTGAGCAATCGAACTGGATCAATTCTTTATTGATCGTTTTGCGAAGCCTTA